ATTTCTTACAGAATGCTCTTGGAGTTACGATCTTTGCAGAGCCTCGTTACGCAATGGCAGAATCAGAAGAGGGGGATATCTCAGCATAATTGAATGATCAAGAAGAATTAGGAAGAATCTGTCTTCAAATAAAAAGAGATAGAAACCCTAGTGTTATTATTTGGATTGGCACATGTACTACAGAAATTATAAAGATGGATCTAGAAGGTATAGGACCCAAACTAGAAAAAGACCTTGGAATACCGATTATAGTAGCCCGAGCCAATGGATTGGATTATGCCTTTACTCAAGGAGAGGATACTGTACTCGCTGCTATGACACATCGATGTCCGGAATATAATGTACTAAAGCACAAACAGGAAAAAGATCTTGTTAGGGGCTTAGGCGTCAACCTGGCAAAAACAACAGTATCTTATTCCAATAAACAGGAATCGGATGATTGTATTCTAGTTCTTTTTGGATCTCTACCCTCAACTGTAGCTTCTCAACTGAATCCAGAATTGGAACGTCAATCTATTCGAGTCTCAGGTTGGTTACCTTCCCAGAGATATACCGAACTTCCGCCATTAGGAAAAGGAGTCTACGTCTGTGGGATAAATCCCTTTCTAAGCCGTACAGCAACAACTCTCATGCGGCGCAGAAAATGCCAGTTAATTGGAGCACCTTTCCCAATTGGTCCAGATGGAACGCGTGCTTGGATTGAAAAGATTTGTTCTGTGTTTAATAGAAAACCTCACGGTTTAGAGGAAAGAGAAAATCAGATATGGATAGGTTTGAAAGATTATATTGGAATAGTAACTGGAAGATCTATATTCTTTATGGGAGATAATCTATTAGAAATCTCCATAGCAAGGTTTTTAATTCGATGTGGAATGATCGTTTACGAAATAGGTATCCCTTATATGGATAAACGCTATCAAGCTGCTGAGTTATCTCTTCTACGAGATACTTGCATAAAAATGAATACGCCTATGCCACGGATCGTAGAGAAACCCGATAATTATAACCAGATGCAGCGTATGCATGAATTAAAACCTGATTTAGCAATCACTGGAATGGCTCATGCCAATCCTTTAGAAGCAAGAGGTATTGATACAAAATGGTCTGTCGAATTTACATTCGCTCAAATCCATGGATTTACTAACGCAAGAGATGTCCTTGAACTTGTTACGCGTCCTCTACGACGTAATACTGATTTAGGGTGTTTGGGTTGGAACAACCTCTCAAAACAGGCAATAGCAATCTGATCAGATTTAAGACTTCTATTACTAGATAACAAGAATAGATAATTGATTGATAAAAATGTCTAACTAAAAATGTCTTTCAAGTTCTTAATCATAAGATTTTTATTCTTTATGATTAAGAAATCTATTGATATTTTCAAAAAAGAGTGTTATACTATATCCATCTTTATTATTTTCGTATACTAATTCTATAAATTTCTAGAAATGGTACAGGAATATTATTGATACCTTACTAAAACTAAGAAAAAGAGAAGGAAATATCTATTATGAACGTAGAAAGCGTTCAAATGCTGTTGTATCTATTACAGGTCTCATTTATTACTTGGGTAAGAGTAGCAGGTCCTTGCATACTATTTGGACTCTATTATGGGTTACTATCAACATTACCCATTGGACCTTCTCAAATATTATCGATAAGGGCTTTTCTCCTTGGAGGAAATACTAGTGGCAGTGCAGCTTTGAGTGGTTTGATGGTAAGTCAGCTAATACTGTTTCTATCAATATTTTATTCACCTTTATATATATTGATAATAAAACCGCATGTCATAACTCTCCTAATAGTACCCTACGTTATATTCTATTGGTTTCGAAACAAGGATTTATCAGATTATCGAGTCTTTCGTCCTATAGATTCATTCAAGGATTTTCGAATCTATAATATATTCATAGATAGCTTTATTCTTCAAATTTTAAATCCAATTCTTCTACCAAGTCCTGTATTGGCAAGACTAATTCATCTTTTTCTTTTCCGTTACAGTAATAACGTGATGTTTTTAATGAGTAGTTTTCTGGGTTGGTTAGTCGGTCATATACTGTTCAGCAATTTATCCAGATTACTGTTGATTCGCATACAAAGTGATTCACCAATCCTTTATCTACTGATAAAACGTATTATATATAAGACTTTTAGTATTATTATTTTTATTTATGTATTACTCTATTTAGGGAAAGCTCCAGTATCTCTTTTTACTAACAAATTTGAGGATAGGCTTATTTTGCTTGACACAAATTTTAGGCAATTACCAGATTTAATGTTATGGATGTTCAAGCCATGGCCTACTTCTTCTTTTGATCAATACAAACCGAATCGGCCTATACGATACATAGAAAATAGTCGTTTCAGTGGTAATAGCCCTGTTAAAAGACAAGTATCCAATCATTTCTTTAACAGATGTTTGACTGATGGTAAAGAAAGGCTAACTTTTGCAGTGTTGCCTAGTTTGTCAATCTTTGAGAAGCAATTCCAATTTCGAGAGTCTTCCAAAAACTTGGATGGATCACTAGTAATTCAATATTCCTATAAAGATTGGATCTGGGACCAATCAAGAAAGAATAAAGCTTTAAACAATGAGTTAAAAAACCGAATCAAATCTCTAGATACTAAATCAATTTTTTTGAAAACAATAGAAAGAAGGACCGAATTCATTGATAAAAATAAAGGGAGATTACCTAGGCTTTATGATCCTTTTCTAAGTAACTCATATCGTGTAAGGACTCCAATCTCACATTCATTTTGGATATTGTGCAATTTATTGGAACTGCAAACAGGCGATAATAACGAATATACTGGACAATCTAATTATTATAACAGGATTCAGGATTGGATTTCTAACAGGTATCAACAGTTAAACTGTGATAAAGTTCCTCTCCCTTGGSAAACATTACCGCGAAGTGCTCGACGAATATTCTTATTCATGTTCGAGAATTCGAGGGACGTTAGAATCCAAAGTATATTTAAAGAAATGGATCTTGTATACAAAGAGAATGATCCATTATCTGTAACTTGGCAAGTAACTTGGGAACAAGTATTGAAACTTCCGCTGGCAGAACGCGCTTTATTCTTCATCTACCTTAAAGAAGATTGTAATGCTTTTGATTGGATCGACTTGTTAGATATTTTTTCGATCCACAAAGAAAGATCTTCTTCCTTAGAACAAAAAAGTTCTTCAATCTATAAGATTGAAGAACTTTTGAAAGAATTGACTCATAATACGCACTTAATATTTAATAATAGATTCGATGTTGTGGGTGGGGTTACTGATATTCGTAATAGGAAATTAAAGAATCTAGGAATCACTATAGGAAAAACGAGACTGAAAACAAGAAAGGTCATGAAACGTTTCTCAGAAACCTCTGACTTTCGCCGGAGACTTATAAAAGGATCTATGCGTCCTAGGAGACGTAAGATACTGGTTTGGAAATTGTTTCAAGAAAAAGCTCATTCACCCTTTTTCTTGAGATTGATTGAGACACCTACCCTGTTCCAACCCTCCACAAGAGAATTTATCAATTCCGAAAGATTGATTATCGATGCAGAACAGGAGACTAATGTCGAATTTGAACAAGAACTATCCTCTTCTTCATCCTTAAAAAATAATGAAGGACTGCACTCGTCCATAGCAGCTAGATGGGATACGGGTCCTATTCACACGGGAAGGGGTCTATTACTTGTCCTACAATCAAATCTTCGAAAATATTTGAAATTACCTATATTGATCACACTTAAGAATTTTGGTCGTATATTTCTCTTCCAAGTTCCCGAATGGAATGAGGATTGGAATCAGTGGCACAAAGAATCTCACATTAATTGTACCTACGATGGTGAAGAATTTTCAGATACTGAGTTACCTGGTCGTTGGTTGAAAGAAGGTCTTCAAATAAAGATTGTGCATCCTTTTGAATTGAAGCCTTGGCATACTCATAAAGGGAAACAATCAACTGTTCGGGGAAAGAGAATAAACCTTAAAAAGAATCAACCCCAAAAATTAAGAAAGAATAATAAGTTGGAACAAGGAGAATTTAAAGCTGCTTATTTAACAATTTGGGGATTTCAAACAGATATACCTTTTGGAACTATTCAGAAAGATCCTTCCTTTTGGAAACCTATTAAAAGAGAATTAATAAAGACCTGGAAGAATAGCCTTTCATTAGGAACTAGGCAAATAAACTCTTTTTGTTCCAAATTAGGCATATTTACGATTTGCAGGTCAAGCTTATGGAAAGATTTGAATCCTTTTCACAGATTCAAAGCGATTCAAGAGAATTCTAATCAAACCAATGGTATTGGGAACAGTGCGTTACCTGATATGAAAACTAAGTATAAAAAGAAAGATAAACCAAATATTCGGGAGACTCTTAAAGAATCAATTCCTATTGATAATCAATCTCACTCGATTACGAATAGTGATAATAGAAGAGTACCAGATACCTTGAGTGGATTTAAATCGGAAACCAAATTTGGTATCTATCAATCCAATAATATGATGATTCAAAAGATTGATAAAGATGAACCGAGTATCAAACCATTGCATCTCAATAAAGTAAAAATAGATAGAAGATTAAGAAATACAGATCTTACTAGTTCTTTGAGATTCAAAAAACAATTAGTAGATATTCGAAGAACAATTTTAAGATTTCGTATATCAATGGCGAAATTCTTTGACAAGTATTTACCGATAACAATATTCTTTCAAAGAATCAACAGAATTCTTTATAACTATTACGTAACATTAATGACATTCCAAATACAACTAGTAGGAGTCATAAGGGATATTTTTGAGAATGATGCCAAGATACAAGAATCGACTCTAGTTATTCCCAATACGGGTAGGAAGACCTTACGAATAGATGATAATCAATCTATGAGATCATTATCTCAAGCATATATTTATGAGAATTTGTGGGGCATAAGCGTAAGAGACAGCCTAGATCTGAATCATTTGCTGGAGATTTTGAAAGATAGTGAAGATCCAAAAGAGCCTGACAATAATGAACAATTAGACGAGGATTCTAGTAAAGATGATAATAAGGAGGAGCAGAATTCTGAAGAATATAATGATACTTTGAAGAATGGTAATCTTCCAAAAAAGAAGAGTAAATACTCGAAATCTATCCATGATCAAAACAATAGAGAAAAAGAGGGTCTTGTTGAATGTCTTGATAACAGAGACAAAATCATACATAAATATATTGATAAACAGATTAAAGATTTTACTATGGCGCAGGGTCTTTTCAAGCAACTTTTGAATCTAAATGTGAATGATTGCAAAATCTGGTTAGAGTGTTTCGACAGATATAACTTGCCATTGAGGGTGTGGCGTAAAATAGCACCATATAAATGGAGAGTCAATCCTGAAAATCTGAATAGATTAGAAGAGATTGAAAGAAGTTATTTTGAGAGGCAAGACAGATATGGCTCTTACAAAAAACAGGACGATTATTCTTTATATACCAAAAATCCTTCATTTAGAGACCGGATCAAGAATCTTAATAAGCGTCGTAAATATAATCACTTGTTATATAGTTTCGTGGATTCTCTGCAAGATGCAAACATACAGGGATCCCTAATGTGGAAGAATGCAATGAAGCAAGAGATCCGGTGCAAGAATTGTATCAAAAAGCTTATTACGCGGAAAGGAAAGAAGAGTTTTCATCAACGAATCTCTAATCTTGAAAGCAAGTTAATTTCAAAAACCGATTTGGTCCTATGGATAATTGCGGATCTTATAGAAACGAGAAATGCATATGAAACAAGATCAAAATTTGTACCTAAGACTTCTATTCTGCAGAAGAATCTTTTTCATTATTTTCCAAATGGACAATTCCAAAGATTAAGCATAGATTATGGATTTGAACAACGAAAGATTCAATCCGATGAAATGCTTCTAAGAGAAAGGACAAGTCATTATTTTATATTTCAATGGAAATGGAAATCTGAAGCATTAGAGAGAGAATTACAAAAATTTAAAGATTTGATATCTCTCAGTAGCGTATTAGAAAATAAGCCAGATATTACTGCACTCTGTATCAATATGGGTATAGATTTAGATTTATTAAATCTTTTCTTCGAAAAAGAGAAAGGTGAGATGTTGGAAGATCTATTCATCGTTTCGGCTCATCGTTTGTCGCGGATATTGGATGATCAGATCTTAATGTATAAAATGGTTAGTATCTTATTGAAATTTGGCAATAGATTCAAAAGGAGGTTGAATAGGAATATCCTTGACGGATGTAAACCACGTTTATCCCTTATCAATAGAAGGGAAAAGGAGAGAGATTGGTCTTATCTCTACAACGTTGAAGATCTGTTACTTTCTCGAAGACGTCGGGAATCACGATTTCTCCGATCTTTAGGAATTACCAAGCGTGTGAAATGCAAAGAACATCTTTTAGATTCCACTTTTCAAATGCAAGAGGGTGAGGAATCTAAGGATTCAAGTGGAACCCAAAGAATTAAACGTTTTCTCTGGCCTAGTTATCGTTTAGAAGAATTAGCTTGTATAAACAGATTCTGTTTCAACACCAGTAACGGTAGTCGATTTGCTATACTCAAGATACGCATGTATACCATTATCTGAGACAGGATAAAAAACATAGATTCAAGGATTGCTTCCATTAAGATTGCTAAGCTAAAGAGTTAGCAATCTTAATGGATCTCATGTATGACAACAATAGACAAATTTCCTAATTATGACATGCAAAATGTATGGTTCTTTATTGATGGGGAACCGATTAGAATCAACAGTTGCAATGTATTTGGATTTATTCAATAATATTTTTGATTGTAATCAGAGAAGTATTTTTAACCTAGATTGATACTAATCAGATTGAGGGGGGGGGGGGATTCTCTGTAATATTCTGCAAAAGAAAGTTAAAGAAAAAAAAGATTATTATCATTATTATGAATAAAAAAGAGATGTCTCCTAATTCTTCATTGATTTGTAGAAAAAAGGATATAGGGTCTACTGAATCTCAAATATCCTATTTGACTGATCTAGTCTCAAAACTTACTTCTCATTTGAAATTGCACCCTAAAGACTATTCCTCTCAAAGGGGTTTATGGAAACTATTAGGGAAACGCAAGCGTCTTTTAAGTTATTTGTCTAAAAAGGATATGATTTCTTATAATAAGATAATTATGAATCTAGGTATTCGGAAATCAGAAAAGCGTTGATTTGCATCAAAAGAGATACTTCTATTTTCTTACAAAGGAAGAAGTGAATCGTTCAAAGTCCAATTCCTTAATTTGTGAAGCAAAAGGGGAATAATATTATGCTTCCCACAAGAATGGATACAGTTATTGTGAGTATGGGTCCCCATCATCCATCTATGCATGGTGTCCTTCGACTTATTGTTACTTTAGATGGTGAAAATGTTGTTAATTGCGAACCAATACTAGGCTATCTCCACAGAGGAATGGAAAAGATTGCCGAGAATCGAACGATCCTACAATATCTTCCTTACGTAACGAGATGGGATTATTTGGCTACCATGTTCACCGAAGCAATAACAGTAAATGCACCAGAGAAATTAGCAAATATTCAAATACCCAAAAGAGCTAGTTACATACGAGTTATTATGCTTGAATTGAGTCGAATAGCTTCTCACTTGTTATGGCTCGGTCCCTTCCTGGCAGATATTGGTGCACAAACTCCCTTTTTCTACATATTTCGAGAAAGGGAAATGATCTATGATTTATTTGAAGCTGCTACAGGTATGCGAATGATGCACAATTATTTTCGAATCGGGGGAGTAGCTGTGGATTTACCATATGGATGGGTAGATAAATGTTTAGATTTTTGCCATTACTGTCTCTCCAAAGTTGATGAATATGAACGACTTATTACGAATAATCCGATCTTTCTAAAACGGGTAGAGGGAATAGGTTTCATTAGCAGAGAAGAAGCTATAAATTGTGGCTTATCAGGACCGATGTTACGAGCCTCAGGAGTTCAATGGGATCTACGCAAGGTAGATCATTACGAATGCTATGATGAATTGGATTGGCAGATCCAATGGCAAACAGGAGGAGATTCGTTAGCTCGATATTTGGTACGAATTGGCGAAATGAGAGAATCTGTAAGGATTCTTGAACAAGCTTTGAAATTCCTTCCAGGAGGTCCGTATGAGAATTTAGAGGCTCGACGCCTTAGTCAACAACAAAATGAAGTAGAATGGAATCATTTTGATTATCAATTTATTGGCAAGAAATCCTCTCCTACCTTTAAATTACCTAAGCAAGAACATTATGTAAGGGTAGAAGCTCCCAAAGGAGAATTAGGAGTCTTTTTGATTGGAGATGACAGCATTTTTCCCTGGAGATGGAAAATACGTCCGCCTGGCTTTATCAATCTGCAAATTCTTCCTCGATTAGTGAAAGGAATGAAACTAGCCGATATCATGACAATATTAGGTAGTATAGATATTATTATGGGAGAGGTTGATCGTTAATATGGTAACTGCTACAAAAGATTTTGGAGAACGAATATTTGATTTGTTTCACAAGGTAGGAGTTTCAAGAGATTCCTTTGAATTGATTCGGATTCTAATTTCTACTTTTAGCCTTATCGTAGGAGTGACAATAGGAGTATTAGTTATTGTATGGCTCGAATGAAAGATATCCGCGGGGATACAACAGCGTATCGGGCCTGAATATGCGGGTCCTTTGGGAATCATTCAATCTATGGCGGACGGGGTCAAGCTTTTGCTAAAAGAGGATATTGCTCCAGCTAGAGCAGATACTTGGTTATTCAACATTGGACCAGCTGTGGTAGTCGTACCAGTCTTCATAAGTTACTTGGTAATACCTTTTGGACAGGATGTTATTCTGGCTGATCTAAGTATAGGTGCTTTTCTATGGATCGCTCTCTCAAGTATTGTTCCCTTAGGTCTTCTTATGGCAGGCTACGGTTCAAATAATAAATATTCTTTTTCGGGTGGTCTTAGAGCTGCTGCTCAATCTATTAGTTACGAAATACCTTTAGCTTTATGCGTATTATCCATATCCCTACGTGCGATTCGGTGAATAGTAACGAGAAAATAATATTTCAGAGTAAAAAATTCCTTGCTTCTTGAACAAAGTAACTAGATAGTCATTTGGGTAATATTGAACAGCATCTTGCAGTGCTTGAATTGAGTCCCAGCCCCTATATACGGGAGTGAAAGCGTGTCCGGGCAGTGAAAACTGTTTAATCCCAGGTATAGGATCAATTCCTGAAGACTGAAGCGGGGACAAGTAAGAATGAATTTCTTAAGCAGGGTTAGATGGGCAGAAACACTAATATACACAAGAGAATCGTGGAAAAGGTAGCAAAAAAAAGAATACTATAGCCAGATTTCTTTTATTTCTCATTGAGTTAGGACTTAGCTTTGGTAGGGACGACTAAGTAGTACATCTTCAAGACTCCAATCTCGAGTATATTCCTATCTATCTTAATTATGACTATCCAGAACGAAATAATCCTTTCCATAGTTCCACGATTCAATAGTTCTGTTCTACCAAATCTCGAACTGAAAAGGTTGAGATGGATTCAAAAGCTATTACTTGTCGCAAACAGAATCCCGTTGGTTAAGCTTACAAATCTTTTCTTTTCAAAAGGATATCATAAAACAAAAATAGGAAAAAGCTTTTTCCAGGCGACCTACGAGAAGCCGTATGAATTATCAAATTCATGTACGGTTTTGAATTAGAGGTGGTAATAATAACCCCACTACCGACTATACTTATCTGATAGCTTAAGTACAATTGATATAGTTCAAACACAGTCTCAATTTGGTTTCTTGGGGTGGAATTTATGGCGTCAACCTATAGGTTTTATTGCTTTCTTCATATCTTCATTAGCAGAATGTGAAAGGTTGCCATTTGATCTACCCGAAGCAGAGGAAGAACTAGTAGCAGGTTATCAGACCGAATATTCAGGCATAAAGTTTGGTTTCTTCTATGTCGGTTCTTATCCAAATCTATTAGTTTCCTCATTATTTGTAACAGTTCTTTATTTAGGTGGATGGGATTTATCAATTCCATTTCTTCCAAAGATTGAACGAATCTTTCTTCCTTGGGATTCTAGCGGCGTATTTGTGGATACATTAAGCATAGTAATCGGCATTGTTATTACATTAGCCAAGTCCTATTTCTTTTTATTTGTCTCTATCATGACAAGATGGACCTTACCCAGAGTAAGAATAGATCAATTGTTAGATCTCGGATGGAAATTCCTTTTGCCTGTCGCTCTGGGAAATCTGTTACTGACAGCTTCCTTTCAATTATCATTGATACAATAGTATATGATTTCTATTGCTACCAATAGTATTCCAATCGAAATCGATTAAACTTATAAAAATTCAAAGATTCTCTTAAGGTTATCTTTAATATGTTTTCCATAGTAACCGGATTCCAGGATTATGGTCAACGAGCAATAAAAGCTGCAAGGTATATTGGTCAAGGCTTCATGGTTACTTTAAATCATCTTAATCGTTTACCCATGACTATTCAGTATCCTTATGAAAAACTTATACCATCGGAACGATTTCGTGGACGGATCCATTTTGAATTTGACAAATGTATTGCTTGTGAGGTACGTGTTCGAGTATGTCCAATCAATCTGCCTGTTGTTGATTGGACATTAATAAAGGATATAAGAAAGAAACAATTGAAGAGTTATAGCATTGATTTTGGAGTTTGCATTTTCTGTGGAAATTGTGTCGAATACTGCCCAACCAATTGTTTATCAATGACTGAGGAATATGAACTTTCAACCTACGATCGTCATGAATCAAATTATGATCAAATGGCTCTAGGACGTTTACCCTTTTCGGTCTCCCAGGATTCTACAATCCAAGCAGTTTCAGCTCTAAGTTATTTATCTATGGGAGTCATGGAAGGTCATTCTAATAATCGGACTGTCACTCATAGTATCAATTGAGTTTGGGTTTAAGAGATTGATTGGCTCTCTATGAAGAATCAGAACTAAAATATGGTTCAGTATCAAGCTATCCTTATGGGATAGGGATAGCTTTTTCCGTTATGCTCTTTCTTCTTTTCATCCATGGTAGAAAGAAGAACTTAAGAGAAATACTAGATACTAGAACAAATAGGAAGAAAAGAGTATCTATTTCTATCTAGATATATATACATACTAGTACTAGTAGTATGTTGGAAAAGAAAAATCTGAATGATTTTGTACAACGAATTTATCTGAATCGATTCATGGAATTATCTTACTACTAATAGACTTAGGTATCCTATCAGGAAGTTTAGGGGTCGTGTTACTTGCTAATGTAGTTCATTCTGCCTTTCCATTGGGACTGGTTCTTATCTGCATATCTCTCTCGTATCTTGTATTGAATGCCGATTTTGTAGCTGCTGCACAATTGCTTATTTACGTGGGAGCTATAAATGTTCTAATTGTATTTTCCGTAATGGTTATTGATAAACCAACAGATTCCCATTCATCCACTTCCTGGAAGATCGGAGATGCTACTACTTCGGGAGCTTGTACAGGTCTTTTTTTATTATTAACTATCATGATTCAAGATACGAAATGGTCTAATATATCTCTCAATGAACAATCGAAAACTATTGCGGAAGAAACTTCTAGAAATAACATACAAAAGATTGGATACCAATTGTTAACAAATTTTTTACTTCCGTTTGAACTCCTTTCCATACTTCTCTTAGTTGCTTTAATAGGAGCGATTACTATGGCTCGTAACGAACAAATAATCAGGACAGACAAAAAGACTAATTCATCGTCGAGGGAGAATTCTTCATCTTTTTGATTAATCATTACTTCTAATAAGCTTATTCAATCTGTTTTTCTAGGGAGTTAATAGATTATGGTCAAACATGGACTAATGGTAGGCGCCTTTCTTTATTGCATCGGTTTCTTCGGATTAATAACAAGTCGAAACATGGTTAGAGCATTAATGTGTCTTGAGTTAATCCTTAATTCAGTTAATATAAATCTTGTAACATTTTCCAATTCTTTTGACGATCAACAGATAAAAGGAGAAGTCTTTTCCATATTTATAATAGCTATTGCAGCTGCTGAAGCTGCTATTGGTTTATCCATTGCTTTAGTCATTCAAAGGAATAGAAGATCGACTCGTATTGATCAATTTGATCTGTTAAAATGGTAATTAATCAACAATATTTTTTTTTTCAAACCATTCAATGCCAAATTGAAATTGAATAGTCTATATCTTCCTCAATAGAATAGTATCATTTATCTTATCTCTGCTCTATTTATTATTAAAATAATCATGTCGTACCTATCCTAATCTTTGTCTTGTTTCATTAATTCATTAACTAGACTTGTTTTGTATCGTGTTTATATGGTTTCTATTTGTTATAGAATTCATTAATCTCAGAGAATGAAACAGGCCAGGGGAGTTCTATCTTACGAGATATCTATTTCTGGAGATATTTCTAAAATAACCGAATAAACGAGTTTTGATTACTAGTAAGTAGGATAAGTAGGAACTCCAAAAGTTCTATCCAATCTTTGAGAGTGAAAGATGGAACAGAAGGATCATATCCTAATGATTTAGAAAAGAAAATATATTCTGTATGTCAATCTAATAGGAGTAAAAAAATTCAATGGCACATTCAGTAAAGATCTATGACACATGTATTGGTTGTACTCAATGCGTAAGGGCCTGTCCGACAGATGTATTAGAAATGATACCGTGGGATGGGTGTAAAGCCAATCAAATTGCTTCTGCTCCTAGAACAGAAGACTGCGTGGGTTGTAAGAGATGTGAATCCGCTTGTTCAACAGACTTTTTGAGTGTACGTGTTTATCTGGGAGCTGAAACGACTCGTAGTATGGGTCTAGCTTACTAACCTGCCATTCGAGGAGAAATCGGAATATTAGATTCATTTTCTTCTTAACTCATACTCAAAGATTTAGACTCAATCCTTTTGAGTATGAGTTGGTATTTTGAGATTCTTCAATCTTTTTTTACTAACCCTTCCTATCTATGATAAGTAACGTACCTTGGTTAACGATAATTGTTCTTTTCCCTATTCTTGCAAGTATATTGCTTCCAATGCTCCCGGACAATGGAAGTAAAATTGTTCGATGGTATACGTTAGGCATCTGTATACTGGAGTTCCTTCTAATTCTTTATATATTTTATTGTCATTTTCGTATCGATGATCAATCTATTCAATTGATAGAGAAATTGAACTGGATAGGTTCAATTCAATTTCACTGGGGTTTGGGTATTGATGGACTCTCTATGGGCCTTATTTTACTAACAGGATTTGTTACTACTTTAGCAACCTTAGCAGCTTGGCCAGTTACACAAAACATACGTTTATTCTATTTTCTAATGTTAACCATGTATGGGGGTCAAATAGGATTATTTGCTTCTCGAGACATTTTGCTTTTCTTTCTCATGTGGGAATTGGAACTTATTCCAATTTACATACTCCTATGCATGTGGGGTGGTAAGAGACGCTTATATTCGGCTACCAAGTTTATATTATACACAGCTGGTGGTTCTATATTCCTTTTAGTAGGGGCCCTAACTATGAGTTTCTACGGAACCGAGGTACCCTCCTTTGATATTCAAGATTTAACTAACAGATCATACCCCATGGCACTGGAAGTGCTTTTTTACTTAGGGTTTCTAATAGCTTATGCCGTGAAATTGCCAATCTTTCCCTTTCATACTTGGTTGCCGGACACACATGGAGAAGCACATTATAGTACATCTATGTTGCTAGCTGGAGTATTGTTAAAAATGGGAGGATATGGTTTGATTCGAATCAATATGGAATTGTTACCTAATGCTCATTCTCTATTTGCTTCATGGTTAGTACTTTTTGGAGCGATCCAAATCGTTTATGCATCCCTGATTTCTTTAAGCCAACGTGACCTTAAGAGAAGAGTAGCCTATTCGTCGATTTCACATATGGGTTTTGTAGTTATTGGGATTGGTTCCTTAACAAATACAGGTCTTGATGGAGCTGTATTACAAATGATTTCTCATGGATTAATAGGTGCAGCGTTATTCTTTCTGGCAGGAACTTGTTATGATCGAACACGTACTTATTTTCTCGATCAACTAGGAGGAATAGCTATCCAACTGCCTAGGGTATTTACTATGTTTAGTGTTTTTTCAATGGCATCTCTTGCGTTACCAGGAATGAGTGGATTTGTATCAGAATTACTGGTATTCTTAGGAATAGTAACCAATCAAAATTATTCCCTTGTATTTAAATTATCAATTACGATAGTTGAAACAATTGGTATAATGTTAACTCCTATTTATTTGTTATCTATGTTACGCCGAATATTTTATGGGTATAGAATATCCAATTTTTCAGATCCGTATCTGATCGATTTTGGACCGCGAGAGATATTTATTTCAATCTGTCTCTTTCTACCAACTTTAGGTATTGGACTGTATCCAAATATTGTTTTAACCTCATGGAAGAATAAAATAGTATCTATTCTATCTCAATATTCCTTTCTCAAATAGACGAGTAAGTTAAAGATAAATGTGTTCGGAGTAATAGATTCAATTTATTTTTAAAGTACAAACTATCTTTCAAACTTGTTTCATTATTGATACTTGATAGAATATTCAATAAACTAGAAAGTAAAACAAGAAAGTAGCCGTAATTAGCATTCAAATGAATAAGGAACCGATATTACGATTCCCTATCCAAATAGACTTTCTTTCTTCAAATCACTAATTGATTACATATTCTAATCATTTAATAAAAAATAAGATGTTTCAGATATTTCTCATTTGTCAAATCATTAATTCTTCATCTATTCTTAAATCAACCATCCATAATTGTGTAAACCAATTCCCGATAGATTAACCCCCAAGAAACGAATCCGAACCAGGAAGAATCCTGTAGATGCTACAATGGCAGGCCCTTTACCTTGCCAGCTCTTAGTTATTTTTGTATGAAGGTAAATAGCATATATAATCCAAGTTATTAATGCCCAAGTCTCTTTGGGATCCCAGCTCCAATAAGATCCCCAAGCTTCATTCGCCCATACTGCCCCGGAGAGAATACCAATAGTCAGAAAGGGAAACCCTAAGCTGATAAATTGATAACTCCATTGATCTAATCGGTGGATCAATTGGCATTTTCGGGAATTTAGGGATAACCAATAAAAAGAGTTTTTTAGATTGCTTTCTTTTTGTTTATAAAAATATATATTAATTTCTGGAAAGAGTCTTAAGATTAATAAGTTTTGATTGATTCTGTGGATGGAAAAATTTGTTCCTCTGCCATAGAGAACAACTAATAAAGATATTGCTAATAAAGATCCACATAACAAGGTTGCATAGCTTAGTAACATCATAGTTACGTGCATCATTAACCAATGAGACTGTAAAGCGGGTACTAACAGTGTAGATTGTTGCATTTCCTGAGATAGACCTAGAGTTGCGAAACCATGGGTCAACATAGCACCTGGTGCTGTGAGTGCTCCTGACCACCCATTCTGATTCCTAACTTCTAGAATTATATGGAGTAAGCAAAAGTTCCACGAAAGAAACATAGATGATTCATATAGGTTGCTCAATGGCAAATGGTGAGATTGAATCCAACGAATTGCCGTACATCCCGTTATACATATGAAAGCAATTGTCATACCTTTTCCGCTGAAATGACTTAATCTTTCAATTTTGTAGCATAAACTTATCCAGTGACACAGAGTAACGGAAACAAGTGTAAGAAAAGAAATGTGCGCCAATGCATATTCTATATTAGTGTGCATAATGGGAGAATCAAATAGATTAACAAGATCCAGTCATTATTGAAGATTGAAAGTATAGATCATTTTTTTATTAGCTATAGAATCTAGTTCTTACCTAAGGAATAGAACTATTGAGTTACTATCTAAGAGTATAGAAAAAGAGTTGAATAGAAAGAAGATCTATTCTATTGTTTTCATCAGTTATTCTTCTAATTCTTTAGTTTGCCAAGTCATCGTCTTTGATTCTGGATCGGGAGATAATGCCGCTACTCGGATTCGAACCGAGACGCTCTAGCACTGCTTCCTAAGAGCAGCGTGTCTACCTGTTTCACCATAGCGGCTTATTGCTAGTCTAAAGATAATAATAGCATCTTATTGGATGACTCGTCAATCTTCCCTTCCATCCCTTTCGAGAAGAATCAAAGGATGTATATAGAAGTAATTTTAAAAAGAATTATTAGGTTTATAGGCTTGAATCAAAAGTCAATGTTATACTTATACGAAAGGAACGGGATATAGCGTAGCTCGGTAGCGTGCCATCTTGGGGTGATGGAGGTCGCAGGTTCAAATCCTGCTATTCCGAAAAAGAGATACCACTATTGATTTTAATATCCTAGAAAAGGATTTCTTTCTTTTTTAGTATTAAAAGATTTTTAAGAAACATTCTTCCAATTTTATTGGTATTAATGAATCAATTAGATATAAGAATCACTGTATAAAGAGAAATTGTGATGAATTCTGGTTTGATATTGGATCAAAGTTTTTGTACTACATTCTATTACTGTCTACCGATGAAACTCTCTTTCTTTTTTTTTTTTCTTTAGAATCTGTCTGGATTCTCCCTTTTACCAGACAGACCCCTTACTATTCTTTGAACCATACCACTTGTTTGATTTGTTAATATAATCCTTCTAATGATCTTCAATCTTTTTGAATTGGTTCAGAAAATTTATCATTCGTTACTATATAGTAAAAACTTTTTGAACGACCGGTCAAAATCGATTGAGCTAAAGAAAAAGCTCTTGATGCTATTTTATTTATTTTAGACTTCCAAACATGATTACGGATCCTTTTCTTTGATCTGGAAGTACGTTTCTTCGGAACTGCCATAACGAAGTATATTTATTTTATTTGAGTCTATTATTGAAATTAAAACAAATGATATTACTATATTGATACGTATCGATAGAATGAATATAATTAAGGAAAAAGAGATTTAATAAAATAAATAGAGGTTAAAACCTGATAGTATTAGGTTTCAATTCTATTAGAAAGATCTAATTATTAACTATTAATCTATTTATAATAGTAATTAACTAATCAATTAATTCTTTTCCGTTTGAACAAATAGAATCTACTACAAATCGAATGAGATTTTGTCTGTATCCTAATTTTATCCTTGTTTTCTTTTTCGAATGGATTTTTCGTATCACTTTTTTTCTTTCAAAGCAAGGATGTAGGACCCGTCCTCTAACAATTGCGTTGCTCATCCAGGGATGCCCAAGATTAATATTAGATCCGTTACAAATTAATAGAACTCTATACATCGATATTCTTGTATTGGGCTGTAATACGTTAGGCTCGAGCAATGCGAAGCGACGAATGTCATAAAATCTTCCTGGTTCTACTCGGAGTTGTTTTCCCCCGGTGTCAATTATTGCATATTTATTCATCATAGTTTTTTTTGTATTAGACAAGTCTATGAAATAAGTTAATCAACTTTATTGAGATCATAAGAAAAGAACTTGAATAAGTATCTCCGACGTATTTGATTCTTGTCAAGTTTCGATTTCTAATTTGGATCAAGATAGAGATCAGATTCATTATTCCTTTTGAAAATACGTGGGATTTTTATTCATTGATATTTTATTGGCTTTTCCATCTATTTATAGATATTAATAATATAATTTTGACATAAGATGTTTATGGAACCATTATATGAATATGCTTGGATTGTTCCTTCATGTCCATTTGTAACTTCCGCCTCGATTGGATTAGTATCGTTCATTCTCCCAAAAGTCACTAGAGTTCTTCGTCGTATATGTGCTCTATTCAGTGTTCTTTCATTAACTGTATCGATGTGGATCTCTTTCACTCTATTTCAGCAACAGATTGTTAACCATTCAACTTATGAGCATTCATGGTCATGGATCTTTAATGATAATATTTCTTTAAGAATTGGTTTCTTATGGGATCCACTTACTTCTATTATGTCAATATTAGTTACTACTGTAGGTATTTTGGTTATGATTTATAGTGATAGTTATATGTGTCATGACCAAGGATACGTAAGGTTCTTCATTTATTTGAGTTTATTCACTGCTTCGATGCTAGGATTAGTCTTTAGTCCCAATTTGATACAAATCTATGCATTTTGGGAATTAGTGGGGATGTTTTCTTATTTATTGATAGGCTTTTGGTTCGCACGACCAAGTGCCGCCAATGCTTGTCAGAAAGCCTTTGTAACTAATCGTACAGGAGATTTTGGATTATTACTAGGTATACTAGGTACATACTGGATAACTGGTAGCTTTGAGATCCGTGAATTGTGTGATTGATTTAACGAATTAACCTTTAGCAATAGTGTGAGTTCTTATTTTGCTAACATATGCGCTCTTTTATTATTTTTGGGTCCGGTAGCTAAGTCTGCACAATTCCCACTTCATGTTTGGTTGCCCGATGCCATGGAAGGACCCACCCCTATATCAGCTCTCATACATGCTGCTACTATGGTAGCTGCTGGAATTTTCTTTGTAGCTCGGATACTTAATATTTTTGAGGCTTTACCCCTAAGTATGAATGTTATAGCTTGGGTAGGCGGGATAACTGCTCTATTAGGAGCGACAATAGCTCTTGCTCAGAAAGATCTTAAGAAGGGTTTAGCTTATTCTACTATGTCCCAATTGGGATATATGATGTTGGCTCTAGGCATTGGTGCTTATCGGTCTGCTTCATTTCACCTCATTACACATGCTTATTCAAAAGCTTTATTATTCTTGGGATCTGGTTCAGTAATTCATTCGATGGAAGAATTTGTTGGATATTCTCCCAATAGTAATCAGAATATCTTTCTCATGGGTGGTTTACGAAAGTATATGCCAATTACTGGAACAACTTTTTTGCTAGGTACTCTATCTCTTTGTGGTATACCACCCTTAGCTTGTTTTTGGTCTAAAGATGAGATTATCGAAAAGAGTTGGTTATATTCTTCTTCTTTTGGTTGGATAACTTCATTTACAGCAGTTTTAACTGCGTTTTATATGTTCCGTATCTATTTCCTTACATTTGAGGGTGAGTTCCGTGCAAATGGTAATGATATCAATCCTTTTTCTCTAAAAAAGAGCAATATTATTTGGGGTGATATTCAAATCGAAAGTAAAGAAAGGAACAATATTTCCTCATCGTTAGCAGAAAAAGTTAATTGGAATAAAAATTCTATTCCAAAATATAAAGAAAATATTTTAAACACCTATTATTCTTATGAGTCTGTCTATCCTAAAGAATCAGATTATTTGATAATATTATCTTTAATAATATTGTCAATACCAACATTGTTGATTGGATTGATAGGAATTCACTTTGTTCAAAGAGAAACCAGTCTTGATTATTTGTCGGAGTGGTTAATTCCTCTTAGAGGTATTTCCCAAGATGAAAAAATTCCTGATAATTTCTTACGAGTCTTAGAAAATTCAATAGGTTCAATTAGTTTATCATTGGTTGGAATATCTATTTCTTACATAATATACGGACCTATATTTTTTTATAGAAGGAACTTATATAAGAATATTAGTCATCTTCTTTTAAAAAAGGAATTGGGTCTCTTTTTACGTTTTATTCAAGATTGGTTACAAAATAAGGGTTATATTGATTATTGGTATGATATTTTATTACTAAAAGGTATTCGTTTTGTGAGCTTTCTTTTTTCACTCTTTGACAAATGGGTAATTGACGGAATGATTAATGGTATCGGTATTTCAAGTTTTCTAGGCGGAGAGAGTGCGAGATACGGAGAAGGTGGGAGAGTATCTTCTTATTTATTCGGATTAATAATTGGTATTGTTCTATTGTTAATTGTTTTCGTTTCCTAAGAGTCTTTTTTACAAGATATTATTTCCTGTGACTATTCTACTATGTTTCTCGGAAAAGGAGAAATAGAAACTAGTGATTGTTGATTGATCCCTATGCATCTTAGGGGGGGCTGGTGCGGAAGATCTTAGTCATGATTGATCTCCCCCCCCCCCCGGATCGG